TGCTCGTTGCATACCTTGATCCACCACTGTCCGAATAGCATTTCCCGCTGCGGTTTGAGCGGCAAATGGTGTTCCTCTTCTTGTACCCTTGAATCCACAACTACCGGCGGAGGACCAAGAAATTACTCGACCCCGTACATCTGTAACAGTCACAATGGTATTGTTGAAACTTGCTTGAACATGAATAACTCCCTTTGGGATTCTACGCGCATTCTTACGTGAACCAATACGTCTATTTCTACGTGAACCAATTTTTGGTATAGGTTTTGCCATATTTTATCATCTCATAAATATAAGTCAGAGATATATGGATATATCCATTTCATGTCAAAACGGATCCTGGTTTTTTTACTGATTTTTTTGTACATCTGTATATCAGGTCCTTTAGATTTCGGGAGTCCTTTTTGATTTAAAAAGATTATCCTTGTCTTTGTTTATGTCTCGGGTTGGAACAAATTACTATAATTCGTCCCCGCCTACGGATCAATCGACATTTTTCACAAATTTTACGAACGGAGGCCCTTATTTTCATATTTGTCACTCCTTTTCTTAATTCTGAATCTACTTAATTTAATTGGAAGAAAATAAATTTCTTAAAATTTTTAACTTCGAATTGTATCCCTACGAAAGAATGTTGGAATCAAAAAAACACCCAATTATTTGAGTCTTTACTTTTGAATATACTGAATATAATATACAAATTGTATTCCCTTTAGTTGAATCATAAGAACTTACCACAATTTTATTAATTTACTATAATTTTATTTAATTTATAGGTAGTATATGTATAAAATTACGTTGAACCTTTCCCGAAGCAAAACCTAGAATCGTATTTTTGTTCTCTAAACGAACTCGAAACATACATACCATTGGGACGTAGTTCAGTAATTAAACCTTCGAAAATCCTTTTTTGTTCTTTCATTCCAGGTAAAACGGCTTTGAAGCATCAACTAATTAAAGAGGCATAATATTATAAACCTACCTTTTACTCTTTTTTTCACAAATATGAAAGTTTCGCATATGATTTAGCTATCAGAAAGATTACCATATATAACACAAAATTTCCCCGCCGATTCCTTCTATTCGAGCCTCTCGGTCTGTCATTATGCCTCGAGAAGTAGAAAGAATTACAATCCCCATCCCGCCTAAAATTCTCGGAATTCGTTGATAGTTAGAATAGATTCGTAGGCCGGGCCGACTGATCCGTTTTAAATTTAAAACAGTTCTATATGGTCCTTTCCTATTTCTTCTATGTCGTAGGGTTAAAACCAAAAAAAAATTATTGCTTTCCTGATGTTTTCTCACGTTTTCAATAAAACCTTCTCGTAAAAGGATTTTAACAATATTTTCAGTGATATTAGTAGATGGTATTCGAACTGTTCTTTTTTCATTCATGTCAGCATTTCGTATAGAGGTTATTATGTCAGCAATAGTGTCTTTACTCATGATAAACTAAGATTATTGTTGCCCCTGAATTTTGATATAATCAACATGCTTTATTTCTTTTTTCTTAATTCATAAATATTTATGAATTTTAAAAGGTATATACGTGATATACAAACAATCTACTAAAATTAAATTAATCCATTTCATTCAAATACTATAAACTATATCACGGTATTCCCTTATAATACTTCGGGTGCTAATGAAACTATTTTAGTGAAATTTAACTGTCTTAATTCCCGGGGGATCGCGCCAAAAATTCGGGTTCCCTTTGGATTTCCTTCTTGATCAATAACAACTGCAGCGTTGTCATCATATCGTATTATCACACCGTTGTCGCGTTTGAGTTCTTTACAAGTACGTACAATTACAGCTCGGATCACTTCTGATCTTTCTAAAGGTGTATTTGGTACTGCTTCTTTGATTACAGCAACAATAACGTCACCAATATGAGCATATCGTCGATTACTAGCTCCTATGATTCGAATACACATCAATTCTCGGGCCCCGCTGTTATCGGCTACATTCAAATGGGTTTGAGGTTGAATCATATCTTTTTTTATTGATTTTGTCTTTTTCAATGTAAAGGGTGAAAAAAAAAAAGAAATATTGTTTGTTCAAAACAAGAAACCTACAATTGTTTTTTTTTTATCAAAAAAAAGATTTCCTTTTGTTCTACATTCCTATCCTATACTGAAAGAATGAATTGGGTTCGTATAGGCATTTTTGATGCCGCTATTGAAATAGCCCTTCTGGCTATATTTTCTGCCACTCCGCTCATTTCATAAAGTATTCTGCCGGGTTTAACAACAGCTACCCAATATTCGGGAGATCCTTTCCCCGAACCCATACGCGTTTCGGTCGGTCTTACTGTAACTGGTTTGTCTGGAAATATACGGACCCAGATTTTTCCACCGCGGCGTGCGTTTCGTGTCATTGCTCGACGCCCCGCTTCTATTTGTCTAGACGTGATCCAAGCGGGTTCAAGTGCTTGAAGAGCATATCTACCAAAGCAAATACGATTACCTCGATAAGATATTCCTTTCATTCTTCCTCTATGTTGTTTACGGAATCTGGTTCTTTTGGGGTTATAGTTGATGGTTGTTTAGCAATTCCATCCATCTCTACTACAGAACTGGACATGAGAATTTCTTCTCATCCAGCTCCTCGCGAATTAAACGATTAAAAAAAAATACATGGTGAATAATATACTGAATCGGGGTATTCTTTGAAATTTCATTTAATAAAATAATATAATTTTATTTTTATCTTTTTATTTTATATATAATTAACCACGTATTCTATTTAATGTTATAATGAATCTTTATTTTATTTTGCTTTTTCTTATCATATCGAATTTATTCAACCTTCTAAAAAAAAATTCGCGGGCGAATATTTACTCTTTCAACATTCAGTTGTAAGATTAGTCTATGACAACACAATCTTTCAAAAAAAAAAAATTGGTTCGTTCCGCCATCCTACCTACTGAATCATTAGGATTCCTTTTCAATAGAATCTTATGCATTCACAGGTTCTGTCGTTCCCACCACCTCTTGAGTAATGATTAGGTCTGAATTCTACAACGGAGCTCCTAATGAAATTTTTGAGTCAATCTTCTCAGTCTTTATTGGCTCGGGGCTCTTTATTTGTGGTTCTATCCACGTATTTGTCTAATTAGGGATCAATCAGTATTGATGCTTTATTACATTCTTTTTTATGAGATGACTCATAGACCGTACATATTGGAATCATATATCGTTGATATTCTTTTTCTATCTTTCTCTCACCTTTCCATTTATCTGTATACTTTTCTTGCTTTACAACCAATAATCAGATTGGTTTTTATTTTTTTTTGCAAAAAAGATTTCAGTTGCTACAATGATATGACTTATATATCCTATATATCTCTATCATATATATCATATTTTGACTGGCTCTTTCTTTATATCCAGATAATGCGAAGCGATGAGTTGGTTATTAGTTCTATAGTTATTAGTTCGTACTACGAGTTGTTCCATTTTTTTGAATCCTAATCCTAATAAAAAAACCAACGAGTCACACACTAAGCATGGCAATTATATCAAATGATTAATTGAATTTTAATTCAACCTTATAGAATTGTTCATTTTTTTATCACTAAATAGAAATAGAACTAAATACAAGTTAAGTAAATTTTTATTATTCTTCGTCTACAAATATCCAAATTTTGATACCTAATACCCCATAGATAGTTCGAACTGCGTAGGAACAATAGTCTATTTTGGCTCGAATGGTTTGTAGAGGAACCCTACCTTCTCTGATCCATTCGACACGTGCAATTTCTTTTCCGTCGATACGACCTGCAATTTGTACTTGAATTCCTTTTGTACCTGCTTGCTCAGTTAATTCAATAGCTTTTTTCATTGCTTTGCGAAATGAAACTCTATTTTTTAATTGCCCGGCTATAAATTCTGCAAGAATATTGGGGTGCCCATAAGGGTTTACAATTCTTGTAATAGCAATGTTGAGTTTTCGGTTTACGCAATTGAGTTCTTTTTGTACATTGAATTGTAATTCTTCGATTTTGCTAGTCCTTTCTTCTATTAATAACTTGGGGAATCCCATATAGATTATGACTTGAATCAAATCGATTCTTTTTTGAATCTCTATACGTGCAATTCCCTCGACATTAGAGGATATTTTCAGGTTTTTTTGTACATAATTTTTGATACAATCTCGTATTTTTTGATCTTCTTTTAGATCTTCGGAATACTTTTTGGGTTGTGCAAACCAAAGAGAATGATGCCCTTGGGTTGCGCCCAGTCTGAAACCAAGTGGATTTATTTTTTGTCCCATAGTCCCCCACTACTATATATATCGTGAAACATCATATCGGTGTGTTTTTTTTTATTCGTTCGGATTTTTTTAAGCATAACATAATATAGCGTATTTGTAGTTTTTCTAATATGGAATATTCTTTCTTTAAATATTCCTCAGCTGCTTTTTCCTTTTATCTATATTCTAGTTGTTCATCTACAGATATATCTTTTAACACAATAGTTATATGACAGGTGGATCTTCTTATCGGATAACTCCGCCCTCGAGCTCGGGGTTTTAATTTTTTCACAGTCGTACCCTCGTTGACTTCCGCTTTACTAATGATTAAACTTGTTTCATTCAAACCTTTATTGTGATTAGCGTTTGCTGCTGCAGAATAAACCAATTTTAAAATGTCATAACATGCTCGATAAGGCATGAGTTCTAGTATCATAAGTGTTTCTTCATAGGAACGCCCACGAATTTGATCAATTACTCTTCTCGCTTTGTGAGCAGAAATACATATATGTTGGCTTGAAGCGGCTACTTCTGTATATTGGTTCGGCTTTCTGTTCTTTTTATCCATAATTATAAGGTTCCCCTCTCATTAATAAACGATAAGCATCTATATTCACTTTTATTATTTTAATAATTTATTAATTCTAATTAATAAATTATTAACGCCGAGATCTATTATCATTTTTCGCATGCCCCCGGAAATTTAGAGTCGGTGAAAATTCTCCTAATTTATGTCCTACCAT